GTCCCTGTAGCTTACAACAAAGCATGGCACTGAAGATGCCAAGACGGCTTCTCATCGACCCCGGGGACAAAAGACTTAGTCCTAACCTTACCATTAGTTTTTGCTAGACATATACATGCAAGTATCCGCGCTCCAGTGTAAATGCCCCTAACCCCTACCGTAGGCAAGAGGAGCTGGTATCAGGCACGCCCATTGCAGCCCAAGACGCCTTGCTTAGCCACACCCCCACGGGTACTCAGCAGTAATTAACATTAAGCAATAAGTGTAAACTTGACTTAGTTATAGCAACACAGGGTTGGTAAATCTTGTGCCAGCCACCGCGGTCACACAAGAGACCCAAATTAATTGTACACGGCGTAAAGAGTGGACCTATGACTATCGTAATAATTAAGGCCAAAATGCAGCTGAGCTGTCATAAGCCTAAGATGCACCTAAAACCCCCCTAAAGACGACCTTAATCCTCGTGACCAATTAAATTCCACGAAAGCCAGGACACAAACTGGGATTAGATACCCCACTATGCCCGGCCCTAAATCTCGATGCTTACCCTACTAAAGCATCCGCCCGAGAACTACGAGCACAAACGCTTAAAACTCTAAGGACTTGGCGGTGCCCCAAACCCACCTAGAGGAGCCTGTTCTGTAATCGACAACCCACGATACACCCGGCCACTTCTCGCCAAAACAGCCTACATACCGCCGTCGCCAGCTCACCTTCTCTGAGGGCACAACAGTGAGCACAATAGCCCTAACACCACTAGTAAGACAGGTCAAGGTATAGCCTATGAAGTGGAAGAAATGGGCTACATTTTCTAACTTAGAAAACCCCCAACCTAACGGAAGAGAGTGTGAAATAACTCCCGGAAGGCGGATTTAGCAGTAAAGCGGGACAATAAGGCCCCCTTTAAACCGGCTCTGAGGCACGTACATACCGCCCGTCACCCTCCTCACAAGCTTTAAACCCCAATAAATAATACGCCACCCGCCAAAGATGAGGTAAGTCGTAACAAGGTAAGTGTACCGGAAGGTGCACTTAGTACACCAAGACGTAGCTATAATGTTAAAGCATTCAGCTTACACCTGAAAGATACCTGCTACACACCAGGTCGTCTTGAAGCCCAAATCTAGCCCAACCACCCGCAACCAAATGTACTTAAAAATCAACTAAACCTTTAAACCAAACCATTCTCCCAACTTAGTATAGGCGATAGAAAAGGTTACTAGGCGCGATAGAAACTTGTACCGTAAGGGAAAGATGAAATAATAGTGAACAAGCCAAGCAATAAATAGCAAAGATAAACCCTTGTACCTCTTGCATCATGATCTAGTAAGAACAACCAAGCAAAGCGGACTTAAGCTTGCCACCCCGAAACCTAAGCGAGCTACTTACAAGCAGCTATCCTTGAGCGAACCCGTCTCTGTTGCAAAAGAGTGGGATGACTTGTTAGTAGAGGTGAAAAGCCAATCGAGCTGGGTGATAGCTGGTTACCTGCGAAATGGATCTAAGTCCAGCCCTGACACCTCTCCCTAAGGACCTCCAGCTACCCTAATGAAGAGGGTCAAGAGTAATTTAAAGGAGGTACAGCTCCTTTAAAAGAGAATACAACCTTCCCTAGCGGATATCCTTCAACCCAACCAACAACTACTGTGGGCCTTCAAGCAGCCACCAACAAAGAATGCGTCAAAGCTCCATTCCCCCCAAAAATCCCAACACCACACGACTCCCTTCCCACCAGCAGGTTAACCTATAATAATAGGAGAATTAATACTAGAATGAGTAACTAGGGTACACCCCTCTTAAGCGCAAACTTACATTTCCCCTCACATTATTAACAGCCAACTAATACTCCCATGCCAACAAGATTGTGTATTTCACCCTCTGTTAACCCAACCCAGGAGCGCTCACTAGAAAGATTAAAATCTGTTAAAGGAACTAGGCAAAACCCTAAGGCCCGACTGTTTACCAAAAACATAGCCTTCAGCCAGACAAGTATTGAAGGTGATGCCTGCCCAGTGACTTCACGTTTAACGGCCGCGGTATCCTAACCGTGCGAAGGTAGCGCAATCAATTGTCCCATAAATCGAGACTTGTATGAATGGCTAAACGAGGTCTTAACTGTCTCTTGCAGATAATCAGTGAAATTGATCTCCCTGTGCAAAAGCAGGGATAAACACATAAGACGAGAAGACCCTGTGGAACTTAAAAATCAGCAGCCACCCCACAACAAAATCAGACCTATAAGGCCCACCATCATAGCAAAACGCTGGCCCGCATTTTTCGGTTGGGGCGACCTTGGAGAAAAACAAACCCTCCAAAAATAAGACCACACCCTCTTAACTAAGAGCAACCCCTCAACGTACTAACAGTAACCAGACCCAATATAATTGAGCAATGGACCAAGCTACCCCAGGGATAACAGCGCAATCCCCTCCAAGAGCCCATATCGACAAGGGGGTTTACGACCTCGATGTTGGATCAGGACATCCTAATGGTGCAGCCGCTATTAAGGGTTCGTTTGTTCAACGATTAACAGTCCTACGTGATCTGAGTTCAGACCGGAGTAATCCAGGTCGGTTTCTATCTATGACCAACTTTTCCCAGTACGAAAGGACCGGAAAAATGGGGCCAATACACCAATGCACGCCCCCTCTCTAAGTGATGACCCCAACTAAATTACCAAGAGACCTCCCATAATTGCCAATCCTAGAAAAGGACCGCTAGCGTGGCAGAGTCTGGTAAATGCAAAAGGCTTAAGCCCTTTACCCAGAGGTTCAAATCCTCTCCCTAGCTCAACTACCTATCCATGATTGTAATTTACCTCATTATATCCCTATCATACGCCGTACCCATCCTACTTGCTGTGGCCTTCCTGACATTAGTGGAACGAAAGGTCCTAAGCTATATACAAGCTCGAAAAGGCCCGAACATCGTAGGGCCTTTTGGGTTACTTCAACCAGTAGCAGATGGAGTAAAGCTATTTATCAAAGAACCTATCCGCCCCTCCACCTCCTCCCCAATCCTCTTCATTCTAACCCCCATGCTAGCCCTCCTCCTAGCTATTACAATTTGAATTCCCCTTCCCCTCCCCTTCTCTCTTACTGACCTTAACCTGGGCCTGCTCTTCCTCCTAGCCATGTCAAGCCTGGCAGTCTACTCAATCTTATGATCTGGCTGAGCATCCAATTCAAAATATGCTCTCATAGGTGCACTACGAGCAGTAGCACAAACCATCTCCTACGAAGTAACATTAGCCATCATTCTCTTATCCGTAATCATATTGAGCGGGAACTACACCCTAAGTACCCTTGCCACCACCCAAGAGCCCTTATATCTCATCTTTTCTTCCTGGCCTCTCGCGATGATATGATACATCTCCACCCTCGCTGAAACTAATCGTGCTCCATTCGACCTTACAGAAGGAGAATCCGAACTAGTCTCAGGTTTCAACGTAGAATATGCCGCAGGCCCGTTCGCCCTACTCTTCGTAGCTGAACATGCAAACATCATCCTAATAAACACCATAACCTCCATCCTATTCCTAAACCCAAGCTCACTCAACTTACCTTCAGAGTTCTTCCCTATAATCCTAGCTACAAAAACCCTTCTTCTCTCCTCTGGTTTCTTATGAATTCGTGCCTCCTACCCACGATTCCGCTACGATCAGCTTATGCACCTTCTCTGAAAGAGTTTCTTACCACTAACACTAGCCCTATGTCTCTGGCACACTAGCATGCCCGTCTCCTATGCAGGTCTCCCGCCTTACCTAAGAAAATGTACCCGAACAAAGGAAATGTGCCTGAACATTAAGGGTCACTATGATAAAGTGAACATAGAGGTATACTAACCCTCTCATTTCCTACAGGTCTTAGAAAAGTAGGACTCGAACCCACACAGGGGAGATCAAAACTCCCCATACTTCCTTTATATTATTTTCTAGTAGAGTCAGCTAACGAAGCTATCGGGCCCATACCCCGAAAATGATGGTTTAACTCCCTCCTCTACTAATGAGCCCACATACAAAATTAATCTCAACCTTAAGCCTGCTCCTAGGGACAACCATTACCATCTCGAGCAATCACTGAATAATGGCCTGAACTGGATTAGAAATTAATACCCTCGCCATCATTCCCCTTATCTCAAAATCCCACCACCCCCGAGCCATTGAAGCCACAATTAAATACTTCCTAGTTCAAGCAACAGCTTCAGCATTACTTCTCTTCTCAAGTATAACCAATGCTTGAGCCACTGGACAGTGAGACATCACTCAACTCACCCACCCCATATCATGCCTTCTACTGACAATCGCAATTGCAATAAAACTGGGACTAGTACCATTCCACTTTTGATTTCCAGAAGTACTCCAAGGCTCTTCCATAACCACCGCACTGCTACTATCAACAGTTTTAAAATTCCCCCCAATCACTATTCTCTTCTTAACATCCCCCTCACTAAACCCAACCCTGCTAACCACCATAGCCATTATCTCAGCAGCCTTAGGAGGCTGGATAGGACTAAACCAGACCCAAATCCGAAAAATCCTAGCATTCTCTTCCATTTCACACATAGGCTGAATGACAATCATCACCATCTTTAACCCAAACCTCACCCTACTAACCTTCTACCTGTACTCCTTAATAACCTCTGCAGTATTTCTTACCCTTAACACAACTAAAGTCCTCAAGCTAACAACAATAATAACCTCATGAACAAAAACCCCTATACTAAACGCAACCTTGATACTAACCCTACTCTCACTAGCAGGCCTTCCACCACTGACAGGCTTCTTACCCAAATGACTCATTATCCACGAACTTACTAAACAAGAAATAACCACAGCAGCCATAATTATGGCTATACTTTCACTGCTTGGACTATTCTTCTACCTCCGCCTTGCATACCACTCAACAATCACCCTGCCACCAAACACTACAAACCACATAAAACAGTGGCACACGGATAAAACAACAAACACCCTAATTGCCTTCCTAACCTCCTTAACCGCCCTACTCCTCCCACTTTCCCCCATAATCCCCACCATCCTTTAGAAACTTAGGATCGATCTAAACCAAGGGCCTTCAAAGCCCCAAACAAGAGTTAAACCCTCTTAGTTTCTGCTAAGACCCGCAGGACATTAGCCTGCATCCTCTAAATGCAACTCAGACGCTTTAATTAAGCTAGGGCCTTGACTAGATAGATGGGCCTCGATCCCATAAACCCCTGGTTAACAGCCAGATGCCTAAACCAACAGGCTTCTATCTACCAGACTCTGGCACTCTTAACATGCATCAATGAGCTTGCAACTCACTATGAAACTTTCACTACAGAGCCGATAAGAAGAGGAATTAAACCTCTGTAAAAAGGACTACAGCCTAACGCCTAAAACACTCAGCCATCTTACCTGTGACCCTAATCAATCGATGATTATTCTCCACCAACCACAAAGACATTGGCACTCTATATCTAATCTTCGGCGCATGAGCTGGAATAGTTGGCACCGCACTTAGCCTACTCATCCGCGCAGAACTTGGACAACCAGGCGCTCTCCTAGGAGACGACCAAATCTACAACGTAATCGTCACCGCTCATGCCTTCGTAATAATCTTCTTCATAGTCATACCAATCATAATCGGAGGCTTCGGAAATTGACTAGTACCCCTCATAATTGGCGCCCCCGATATAGCATTCCCACGAATGAACAACATAAGCTTCTGGCTCCTACCTCCATCCTTTCTCCTCCTGCTAGCCTCCTCTACAGTCGAAGCCGGTGCAGGAACAGGATGAACCGTATACCCTCCCTTGGCTGGCAACCTAGCCCACGCCGGAGCCTCCGTGGACTTGGCCATCTTCTCCCTCCATCTTGCAGGCGTCTCCTCCATCCTAGGGGCTATTAATTTTATCACAACTGCCATCAACATAAAACCACCAGCCCTCTCACAATATCAAACTCCCCTGTTCGTATGATCAGTCCTCATTACCGCCGTCCTCCTTCTCCTATCCCTCCCAGTTCTCGCCGCCGGCATTACTATATTACTCACAGACCGAAACCTAAACACCACATTCTTCGACCCTGCTGGCGGAGGAGATCCAGTACTATACCAACACCTTTTCTGATTCTTCGGTCATCCCGAAGTCTACATCCTAATTCTACCAGGCTTCGGAATTATCTCCCATGTAGTAGCTTACTACGCAGGCAAAAAAGAACCCTTCGGCTACATAGGAATAGTATGAGCCATACTATCTATTGGATTCCTAGGTTTTATTGTTTGAGCCCACCACATATTCACAGTAGGCATAGACGTAGACACCCGAGCATACTTCACATCCGCCACCATAATCATTGCCATCCCAACGGGAATCAAAGTCTTCAGCTGACTAGCCACACTCCACGGAGGGACCATCAAATGAGACCCGCCTATACTATGAGCATTAGGCTTCATCTTTCTTTTCACCATTGGAGGCCTAACAGGGATTGTCCTAGCTAACTCCTCCCTAGACATTGCCTTGCACGACACATACTACGTAGTCGCCCACTTCCACTACGTCCTCTCAATAGGAGCGGTCTTCGCCATCCTAGCAGGATTCACCCACTGATTCCCACTATTCACAGGATACACCCTACACCCCACATGAGCTAAAGCCCACTTTGGGGTCATGTTCACTGGTGTAAACCTAACATTCTTCCCTCAACACTTCCTAGGGCTTGCCGGCATACCACGACGATACTCAGACTACCCAGATGCCTACACCCTATGAAACACCATATCCTCCATCGGCTCACTAATCTCAATAACAGCCGTAATCATACTAATATTTATCATCTGAGAAGCTTTCGCATCTAAACGTAAAGTTCTGCACCCAGAACTAACTTCTACTAACATCGAATGAATTCACGGCTGCCCACCTCCCTACCACACCTTCGAAGAACCAGCCTTTGTTCAAGTACAAGAAAGGAAGGAGTCGAACCCTCGTACGCTGGTTTCAAGCCAACCGCATCTAACCACTTATGCTTCTTTCTTATGAGACGTTAGTAAACCAATTACATAGCCTTGTCAAGACTAAATCACAGGTGAAAATCCTGTACTTCTCAAATGGCCAACCACTCACAACTCGGATTTCAAGACGCCTCATCCCCCATTATAGAAGAACTTGTCGAATTCCACGACCATGCCCTAATAGTCGCCCTGGCAATCTGCAGCTTAGTCCTTTACCTTCTAGCGCTTATACTAATAGAGAAACTATCTTCTAACACTGTTGATGCACAAGAAGTTGAACTAATTTGAACAATCCTCCCAGCCATTGTCCTTGTCCTACTTGCCCTCCCATCACTACAGATCTTGTACATAATAGACGAAATTGATGAACCCGACCTAACCCTAAAAGCTATCGGCCATCAATGGTACTGATCCTACGAATACACAGACTTCAAAGACTTAACATTTGATTCATACATAACCCCAACAACAGAACTTCCCCCAGGACACTTCCGGCTGCTAGAAGTAGACCACCGTGTTGTTGTCCCCATGGAATCCCCAATCCGTGTCATCATCACCGCTGATGATGTTCTGCATTCCTGAGCAGTTCCCTCACTGGGAGTGAAAACCGACGCAATTCCTGGACGACTGAACCAGACATCATTCATCACTACTCGACCTGGAATCTTCTACGGCCAATGCTCAGAAATCTGTGGAGCCAACCACAGCTACATGCCAATCGTAGTAGAATCAACTCCCCTCTCCCACTTCGAATCCTGATCGACACTACTATCCTCCTAATCATTAAGAAGCTATATACCAGCGCTAGCCTTTTAAGCTAGAGAAAGAGGACTGCCAGCCCCTCCTTAATGGCATGCCACAACTAAACCCAAACCCATGGTTCTTCGTCATGCTCCTAACATGACTAACCTTCTCCTTAATTATCCAGCCCAAACTCCTAACTTTCACACCCACCAATCCCCCCTCCAACAAAGCCCCAACTACCGCAAAAACAACGCCCTGAATTTGACCATGAACCTAAGCTTTTTTGACCAATTCACAAGCCCGTGCCTTCTAGGAATCCCACTAATCCTCCTCTCAATACTATTCCCCACCCTGTTACTCCCCACTCCCAACAGCCGCTGAATTACTAATCGCCTCTCTACCCTCCAACTTTGACTCTTCCACCTTATCACAAAACAACTAATAATCCCCCTAAACAAAAATGGCCACAAATGAGCTCTACCCCTAACCTCATTAATAGTGCTCCTACTCATAGTCAACCTACTAGGCCTTCTCCCGTACACATTCACTCCAACCACTCAACTATCAATGAACATAGCACTGGCATTCCCACTCTGACTTGCCACACTTCTCACAGGTTTACGAAACCAGCCTTCAATTTCCCTAGGCCATCTCCTGCCCGAAGGCACACCCACACCACTAATCCCAGCCCTTATCATGATCGAAACCACAAGCCTATTAATTCGCCCACTAGCCCTAGGAGTTCGCCTCACAGCCAATCTCACAGCAGGCCACCTACTTATCCAACTCATCTCCACAGCCACCACCGCTCTCCTTCCTATTATACCCACAATTTCAATCCTAACAGCACTAATCTTGTTCCTACTAACCATCCTAGAAGTAGCAGTAGCCATAATCCAAGCCTATGTCTTCGTCCTACTCTTAAGCCTCTACTTACAAGAAAACATTTAATGACCCACCAAGCCCACTCCTACCACATAGTAGACCCAAGCCCTTGACCCATTTTCGGAGCAACAGCCGCCCTACTTACTACCTCCGGATTGATCATATGATTCCACTACAACTCATCATATCTCCTAGCCCTGGGGCTACTCTCCATAATACTAGTCATACTACAATGATGACGAGACATCGTACGAGAAAGCACATTCCAAGGCCACCACACCCCCACCGTACAAAAAGGTTTACGATACGGGATAATCCTGTTCATCACATCAGAAGCATTCTTCTTCCTAGGTTTTTTCTGAGCTTTCTTCCATTCAAGTCTAGCCCCCACTCCAGAACTAGGCGGACAATGACCCCCAACAGGAATCAGCCCACTCAATCCCCTAGAAGTCCCCCTACTAAACACAGCTATCCTACTCGCCTCAGGTGTAACCGTCACATGAACACACCATAGCATCACAGAAGGCAACCGAAAACAGGCAATCCATGCACTCACCCTAACCATTCTACTAGGATTCTACTTCACAGCACTTCAGGCCATAGAGTACTACGAAGCCCCCTTTTCCATCGCTGATGGTGTATATGGCTCAACCTTCTTCGTCGCTACAGGATTCCATGGCCTCCACGTAATTATTGGATCCTCCTTCCTATCAGTCTGCCTCCTACGACTAATTAAATTCCACTTTACATCAGACCACCACTTTGGGTTCGAAGCAGCAGCCTGATACTGGCATTTCGTAGACGTCATCTGATTATTCCTCTACATAACCATCTACTGATGAGGATCATGCTCTTCTAGTATATCAATTACAATCGACTTCCAATCCTTAAAATCTGGTGTAACCCCAGAGAAGAGCAATTAACATAATCACATTCATACTCACCCTATCCCTCATTCTATGCATCCTCCTAACCACATTAAACTTCTGACTCGCCCAAATAAATCCAGACTCAGAAAAACTATCCCCATACGAATGCGGCTTCGACCCACTCGGATCCGCCCGACTTCCTTTCTCAATCCGATTCTTTCTCAGTAGCAATCCTATTCCTTCTTTTCGACCTAGAAATTGCCCTCCTCCTCCCCCTTCCATGAGCCAGCCAACTCCAATCTCCTACCACCACACTCGTCTGAGCTTCCATCCTCATTCTCCTACTAACATTAGGCCTAATCTATGAATGAATACAAGGAGGCCTAGAATGGGCAGAGTAGCAGAAAGTTAGTCTAATCAAGACAGTTGATTTCGACTCAACAGACCATAGCCCACCCCTATGACTTTCTTTATGTCGCTCCTACACCTAAGCTTCTACTCAGCCTTCATTCTAAGCGGCTTAGGATTAGCCTTCCACCGAACTCACCTAATCTCCGCCCTACTATGTTTAGAAAGCATGATACTATCCATATACCTCGCACTAGCTATCTGGCCCATTGAAAACCAAGCAACATCATTCACCCTAATACCTGTACTCATATTGGCATTCTCAGCGTGTGAGGCAGGAGCAGGCCTAGCAATGCTAGTAGCTTCCACACGAACCCACGGCTCTGACCATCTGCACAACCTAAACCTTTTACAATGCTAAAAATCATCCTCCCCACAATCATACTACTACCTACAGCCCTCCTATCCCCCAAAAAATTCCTATGGACAAATACCACCACATATAGCCTCCTAATTGCAACACTTAGTCTCCAGTGACTACCTCCAACATACTACCCTCATAAAAACCTAACCCCATGAACTGGCATCGACCAAATTTCATCCCCCTTACTAGTTCTATCCTGCTGGCTTCTACCTCTCATAATCATGGCAAGCCAAAACCACCTTCAACACGAACCCCCCACACGAAAACGAATTTTTATCTTAGCCCTAGTCACAATTCAACCTTTCATCATCCTAGCCTTCTCATCTACGGAACTAATACTATTTTATATCTCATTCGAAGCAACCCTCATCCCCACCTTAATTCTCATTACACGCTGAGGAAACCAGCCCGAACGTTTAAGCGCCGGTATCTACTTACTATTCTATACACTCATAAGTTCCCTCCCACTACTCGTCACAATCCTATACCTACACATACAAACCGGCACATTGCACCTCACAATGCTCAAACTAACCCACCCTATCCTCAACAATTCCTGGACTAACCTCCTATCAAGCTTGGCCCTATTAATAGCGTTTATAGTAAAAGCACCTTTATACGGCCTACACCTGTGACTGCCTAAAGCTCATGTTGAAGCCCCCATTGCAGGCTCAATATTACTCGCCGCCTTGCTCCTAAAGCTAGGCGGATATGGCATCATGCGAGTCACCCTCCTAATAGGCCCCCTCTCTAACCTCTTACACTATCCATTCATCACTTTAGCCCTATGAGGCGCTCTGATAACCAGCTCAATCTGCTTACGCCAAACTGACCTTAAATCTCTCATTGCTTACTCCTCCGTAAGCCACATGGGTCTCGTCATCGCTGCTAGCATGATCCAAACTCACTGAGCATTCTCAGGCGCAATAATCCTTATAATCTCCCACGGACTAACCTCCTCCATACTATTTTGTCTAGCCAACACAAATTATGAACGAACACACAGCCGAATCCTAATCCTGACACGAGGCCTGCAACCCATCCTACCGTTAATGGCTACTTGATGACTCCTAGCCAACCTCACAAACATGGCCCTCCCTCCAACAACAAACTTGATAGCAGAATTAACCATTATAGTCGCCCTATTCAACTGATCCACACCCACAATTATCTTAACCGGAACTGCAACCCTACTCACCGCATCATATACCCTATTTATACTTCTAATAACCCAACGAGGAACCCTCCCTACCCACATCACATCCACCCAAAATTCAACCACACGAGAGCACCTCCTTATAGCCCTCCACATCATCCCCATGCTACTCCTCATTCTAAAGCCCGACCTTATTTCCGGAACCCTCTCATGCAGGTATAGTTTAACCCAAACATTAGACTGTGATCCTAAAAATAGAAGTTAAACCCTTCTTACCTACCGAGGGGAGGTTCAACCAACAAGAACTGCTAATTCCTGTATCTGAGTCTAAAACCTCAGCCCCCTTGCTTTTAAAGGATAACAGCAATCCACTGGTCTTAGGAGCCACTCATCTTGGTGCAAATCCAAGTAAAAGCAGTGGAACCTGCCCTACTCCTCAACACCACCGTCCTTCTAACACTCACGATTATCCTTACACCAACCCTACTCCCACTTATATCAAAAAACTTCCAAAACTCCCCAACCACCATTACACACACTGTCAAAACAGCATTCCTGACAAGCCTAGTGCCAATAACACTCTTCATATACTCAGGCTCAGAAAGCATCACTTCCCACCTAGAATGAAAATTCATCACAAACTTCAAAATCCCACTCAGCTTCAAAATAGACCAATACTCTCTGATATTTCTCCCCATTGCACTATTTGTTACATGATCCATCCTTCAATTCGCAACATGATACATAAGCGCAGAACCATATATTACAAAATTCTTCTCATACCTCCTAGCATTCTTAATTGCTATACTAGTACTAACCACTGCCAACAACATATTCCTACTATTCATCGGCTGAGAAGGAGTCGGAATTATATCATTCCTATTAATCGGCTGATGGCAGGGCCGAGCAGAAGCCAATACAGCCGCCCTCCAAGCCGTACTATATAATCGAATTGGAGATATTGGCCTCATCCTAAGCATAGCATGACTTGCCTCAACCATAAATTCCTGAGAAATTCAACAAGCCTTCTCCACCACCCAAACCCCCACCCTCCCCTTACTAGGTCTCATTCTAGCTGCCACAGGAAAATCCGCCCAATTTGGCCTCCACCCTTGACTGCCAGCTGCCATAGAAGGTCCAACCCCAGTCTCCGCTCTACTTCACTCCAGCACAATAGTAGTCGCAGGAATCTTTCTACTCATCCGCACACACCCCATACTAGCTAACAACCAAACCGCCCTCACCCTCTGCCTATGTCTAGGGGCCTTATCAACACTATTCGCCGCAACATGTGCCCTCACACAGAATGATATCAAAAAAATTATCGCCTTTTCTACATCTAGCCAACTAGGCCTAATAATAGTTACAATCGGACTGAACCTCCCACAACTAGCCTTCCTACACATCTCAACGCATGCCTTCTTCAAAGCCATGCTCTTCCTCTGCTCAGGCTCAATCATCCACAGCCTCAACGGAGAACAAGACATCCGAAAAATAGGGTCCCTACAAAAAACCCTACCCACAACCACCACCTGTCTAACCATCGGCAACCTAGCCCTAATAGGGACCCCATTCCTGGCAGGATTCTACTCAAAAGACCCCATCATTGAGAGCCTAAACACATCCTACCTAAATACCTGAGCATTACTCTTAACCCTTACAGCCACCTCCTTCACCGCTACCTACAGCCTCCGTATGACCCTACTCGTTCAAACAGGATATACCCGAATGTCCCCAACCACACCAATAAATGAAAACAACCGAGCGGTTACCAGCCCAATCACCCGCCTCGCCTTGGGCAGCATCATAGCTGGACTACTCATCACATCTTACATCCTCCCCACAAAAAACCCCCCCATAACCATACCAACACTTACAAAAACCGCCGCCGTCCTCGTCACAATCCTGGGAATTGCCCTAGCCCTGGAACTCTCCAACATAACCCACATGCTAACTCACCCAAAACAGAGCAACCCTCTAAACTTCTCCTCCTCATTAGGATACTTCAACCCTCTAGCCCACCGATTTAGCTCCACAAGCCTACTATATGCTGGACAAAAATTTGCCTCACACTTAACCGACCTGTCCTGATACAAAAAAATAGGCCCCGAAGGACTCGCCAGCCTCCAACTCATGGCAACCAAAACCACAATCAACCTCCACACAGGCCTAATCAAAACCTACCTAGAATCCTTCGCACTATCTATCCTCATTATTGTCTTATCGCTCCACAGACCCAAAACCAATGGCCCCCAACCCACGAAAATACCACCCTCTACTAAAAATAATCAACAACTCTCTAATTGACCTTCCAACCCCTTCAAACATCTCTGCCTGATGAAACTTCGGATCCTTACTAGGTATTTGCCTACTAACCCAGATCCTAACAGGCCTACTACTAGCTGCGCACTACACCGCAGACACTACCCTGGCTTTCTCATCCGTCGCCCATACATGTCGGAACGTCCAATATGGTTGACTAATCCGTAACCTCCATGCAAACGGAGCTTCATTCTTCTTCATCTGCATCTACTTACACATTGGGCGAGGACTCTACTACGGCTCTTACTTGTACAAAGAAACGTGAAACACAGGAGTCATCCTCCTACTAACCCTAATAGCAACCGCCTTCGTAGGGTATGTCCTACCCTGAGGACAGATATCATTCTGAGGCGCCACAGTTATTACCAACCTATTCTCCGCTATCCCCTACATCGGCCAAACCATCGTCGAATGGGCCTGAGGTGGCTTCTCAGTAGACAACCCCACACTAACACGATTCTTCACCCTCCACTTCCTCCTCCCCTTCCTAATTGCCGGCCTCGCCATCATCCACCTCACATTCCTACACGAATCCGGCTCAAACAACCCATTAGGTATCTCTTCCAACTGCGATAAAATCCCATTCCACCCCTACTTCTCCCTAAAAGACATCTTCGGCCTCACACTAATACTCCTTCCCCTAATAACCCTGGCCCTATTCTCCCCCAACCTCCTAGGAGACCCAGAAAACTTTACACCCGCAAACCCGCTAGTCACACCCCCACACATCAAGCCCGAATGATACTTCCTATTTGCATACGCCATCCTACGCTCTATCCCCAACAAGCTTGGAGGAGTCTTAGCCCTAACTGCCTCAGTACTAATTCTGTTCCTAAGTCCCCTACTCCACAAGTCCAAGCAACGTTCAATAATCTTTCGCCCTCTCTCTCAACTCCTATTCTGAATCTTAATCACCAACCTTCTCATCCTGACATGAGTAGGGAGCCAACCCGTAGAACACCCATTCATTATCATCGGCCAACTTGCTTCTTTCACCTACTTCTCCATCCTCCTTATCCTCTTCCCCACTATCGGAGCCCTAGAAAACAAACTACTCAACTACTAAAACTCTAATAGTTTATAAAAACATCGGTCTTGTAAACCGAAGAATGAAGACTACACCCCTTCTTAGAGTTCCCAACTCCCTCCTTTCTCACCTGATCAGAAAAGAGGGAGTTAAACCCTCACCTCCAGCTCCCAAAGCTGGTGCTCTGCACTAAACTATCTTCTGACCCCCCTACACCGCCCGAACTGCACCTCGAGACAACCCTCGAACAACCTCCAACACCACAAACAATGTCAACAATAACCCCCACCCTGCCACCAAAAATATTCCAACCCCACGTGAATAGAACATGGCAACCCCACTAAAATCCAACCGAACAGAAAGCATTCCCCCACTATCAACAGTCACCAACCCCAGCTTCCACTCCTCAACAAAACCCCCAACAACCGCTCCAATAACGAGCACCAAAATAAACCCCAGGCCATAACCTACAGCACGCCAATCCCCCCAGGCCGTAGGAAACGGATCTGCCGCCAAGGACACTGAGTACACAAACACCACCAGCATCCCCCCTAAATAGATCATAAATAAGACCAGCGACACAAACGACACCCCCAAACTCAACAACCACCCACAACCAGCAACAGATGCCACCACCAACCCAACAACCCCATAATAAGGAGAAGGATTCGATGCCACCCCTAATCCTCCCAAAATAAAACCTAACCCTAAAAAAAGTACAAGATAAGTCATAGCAATTTCTGCTTGGCTTTTCTCCAAGAACTACGGCCTGAAAAACCGCCGTTGTAGGCTTCAACTACAGAAACTAAAGGAAACATAGGACATAATGCAGGAAACCCCCCCCCCTACCCCCCCCGCATTGTGTCCTATGTATTGCAGTGCATCGATTTATCTACCATATTCATAGTCCCCATGGACCTAGCTAACCCCTTAATATTTAGTGTATAAACACATATATTTATACTCAGGCATACATACTATCTCCAAAATACAACCTTACATACCACTCAAACGTTCCGCTAAAAATCCATGTAACTCTGACATACATGACAACCGGGCAGAATATCCTTTATACACATCTATCCTTCCAGAGTACCTAAACATGCATGATATCAGGGACTACTGAAACTACCGTCATCGTGCAAAAGACTTTCTCTCTTTAGTTTATGCCTACCTCCTTCTTACACACGGAAGTGCGCGAATACCCACTATGATTGGTATCGTCCATATCATGCGACATCTCCAGGGTACATAAAGCAGGGACCAGGTTATTTATTAACTTCGCACCTCACGTGAAATCAGCAACTCGACGCGAGTAGGATCCATCACGACTAGCTTCAGGCCCATTCTTTCCCCCTACACCCTAGCACGACTTGCTCTTTTGCGCCTCTGGTTCCTATTTCAGGGCCACAACTTGACAATTCCCTTAAACTTGCTCTTCACCGATACATCTGGTCGGGGTCAAATCTCACCATTTTAGTCCGTGATCGCGGCATTCCCCCGACCTTGGCGCCTTTGGTTCTCTTTTCTCTCTCTCTCTGCAGGTTGCCCTTCAAGTGCAACGGGTGAATTGGTTTATATCCTGCACCTAAATTATGCGTTATCACCTAATCTCGATCTCAGGTCCTGCTGGCGTTACGGCTTACGGGTAACTGGTATCACCTTGACACTGATGCACTTTGTTTTCCATAACTCGGTCCAGTGTAATGGTTTAAGGACATATTAGAGCCTCCCCCGCGCGATGCACCTCTTCGTACACTTGGTTATGGCGAGTCCACAAGTCACACTAAAGTTGCTATTAGATGAATGCTTGTTGGGCATAAATTTCTATCAATTTACTCTATTTATTTCCTCTAACTTTTTAAACAACACGGCTAACTTTCAACTAAATGCTCGCAAACATTCGTTGATCGTTCGTTCGTTTGTTTGTTTGTTTGTTTGTTTGTTTGTTAATTTGCTTGTTTGTTCCTCTATTTTTCCCTTAATTTTATTCCATTTAGTTTGTTGTTTCACATTCCAACTCTCGGCACTGGAGTTACATTAAAAACACGATACACTAACACAACACATCAAACCCCCTGATAAATCACCAACAAACCCCAAACCTTTCCATTACTATCTACCTCCCTCATTTCCCCCTGCACTATGTACCAAACAACTTGAACTTTTATTCCCCTTATACACCCACCAATTTTAGCTTATATTACCCTAAAAATCCCGCAACACATACTCCAATTATGACCAACAAGCAATCAACGAATGACCAAGGAACAATCAACGAATGACCAGTGAACAATCAACGAATGACCAAGGAACAATCAACGAATGACCAAGGAACAATCAACGAATGACCAAGGAACAATCAACGAATGACCAAGGAACAATCAACGAATGACCAAAGAACAATCAACGAATGACCAAGGAACAATCAACGAATGACCAAGGAACAATCAACGAATGACCAAGGAACAATCAACGAATGACCAAGGAACAATCAACGAATGACCAGTGAACAATCAACGAATGACCAGTGAACAATCAACGAATGACCAGTGAACAATCAACGAATGACCAGTGAACAATCAACGAATGACCAGTGAACAATCAACGAATGACCAGTGAACAATCAACGAATGACCAAGGAACAATCAACGAATGACCAGTGAACAATCAACGAATGACCAGTGAACAATCAACGAATGACCAAGGAACAATCAACGAATGACCAAGGAACAATCAACGAATGACCAAGGAACAATCAACGAATGACCAAGGAACAATCAACGAATGACCAAGGAACAATCAACGAATGACCAAGGAACAATCAACGAATGACCAAGGAACAATCAACGAATGACCAAGGAACAATCAACGAATGACCAGTGAACAATCAACGAATGACCAAGGAACAATCAACGAATGACCAAGGAACAATCAACGAATGACCAAGGAACAATCAACGAATGACCAGTGAAA